TATATATTTAATAATAATTTTAAAAATAGAATAGATTAAATGTGATTTATATTAATTTTAATACTTTAAATTCTTTAAAATTTAATATTTAATTTTATAACTAAAATTTAAATTTTAACTAGAGATTTAAATTATTTTTAATTAAATATGTGCCAGCAATTGCGGTTATACTTATGATAAAATTTTATTTTAATTGTTTTATAATTAATTAAAAATAAATTTTAATTTATTAATTTTAAGTGAAATTTAATTAATATAAAAATTTATTAGATAATTTGAATTTTTAATTTTTAATTAAATTAGAATTAGATACTCTATTATATAAATTATTAATTTAATAGAAAATTAAATGGTTACTCATTAAATTTAATTTTTATGGTAGTATTTTTTATGATTAGAGGAACTTGATGATTAAATTGATAATACACGATTTAACTTACTTGATTTTATTTTATTTTTGTATATTTGTTTAAAATTTTTTATAAAAATATTTTTTAAATTTTATTAATTAAAATTAATTCAAATCAATATTAAATTAAATTTATAGGTTTAATTGAGTTACATTATTATTTTAAAATGTTTATATATTTATATTTTATAATTTTATATAAAATGGATTTAATTTTAAATATTAATAATTATTAATATTGAATTATATATTTAGTATATTCAAATTGCCCGTCATTCTATTTATAGACAAGTCGTAACATGGTAAAATTATTGGAAGATAATGTTAGTAAATTTTAGTTTAAAAAAAATTTTTTATTTACATTAAAAAGATTAATTTGATTAAAATTTAATTTGTACAAATTAAATAATTTTATTTTTAAAAAATTGATTTTAAATTTATTTACTGATTTTTGTATTGATAATGATTTAATTATTTTATTAAAAGTGTGAATTTATTTTATAAAATTTTATAAGAATAATTTATTTTTTATTCCTTTTGTATTAGGATAAATTTAAATTTAATAATTTTAATTTATTATTTAGAAAATTGATGAAATAAAATTTTATTATTGTTTATATTGAATTATAAAATTAAATTAAATTTTAGAGATGATATATTAATCGGATTAATTGATATTTAATTATTAAATTAATAAATTTAATTTAATTATATATTATATTAATTTATAATATTATTATTAATTAATTTATATATAATTAAAGTAATTTAGATAATTTAATTATTATTATTTATAAAAATTAATTTAATTTAAAATTAAATTTTTAGGATTATAAATTTATATAAAATTTATTTGTAATAATAAGTTTTAATAAAATAATTATTTTGATTAATTTAATTTGTAATTTTAATTATAGATTTAAATATTATAATTCTATTAATAATGATTTAATTAGTAATTTTAATATTAAAATGTTTTTTTTTATTAATTAATTTTTAAAAATTAAACAACTTTATATTTTCACTTATTTAATAAAAATATGGTTTAAAGAATTTAAAAATTTTAGATTTAATTTGTTCAATGATTTTATTAAATAATTGTAGTATTTTATAACTATATTAAAGTAGCATAATCATTTGTTTTTTAATTGAAAACTGGAATGAAAAATTTAATGAAAAATATGTTTTTTTAAATTTAAAAAATTAAATTAATTTAATAATAAAAAAGTTATTATTAACTTAATAGACGAGAAGACCCTATAGAATTTTATTTAATAACTTTAATTGTTAAATAATTAATATTAAATTATATTGGGGTGATAATAAAATTTATTAGACTTTTATTTTATAAAATAGTTTATTATTTAATTAAAAGAAATTGAGATATTTTAAGAAAAATTACCTTAGGGATAACAGCATAATTTTTATTAAAAGATTAAATTGATATAAAAGATTATGACCTCGATGTTGAATTATGATTTTATTTAGGTAAAAATTTTTAAATTATAAATCTGTTCGATTTTTAAAATCATACTTGATTTGAGTTAAAATCGGTGTGAGCCAGATTGGATTTTATCTTTAAATTTTTATAAAATTATTGTACGAAAGGAATTAATTTTATTAATAATTATATAATTATAATTAATTATATATTTGTTGATTTATTAGATTATATTATTTTAATTGGTATAATTTTAGTAGGAACAGCTTATTTAACTTTATTGGAACGTAAATTATTAAGTTACATTCAATTTCGTAAAGGGCCAAATAAAGTAGGGTTAATAGGTTTATTACAACCTTTTAGTGACGGAATTAAACTTTTTATGAAGGAATCATTATTTATTCATAAAATAAATTTATTACTATATTATTTTTGTCCTGTAATGTTATTTTTAATTTCACTTATTTTATGAACATTATTTCCTTATTTTTATAATTATATTTCTAATGTTTATAGTGTGCTTTTTTTTTTTTGTTTATTAAGTTTGAATATTTATCCTTTAATGATTATGAGTTGATCATCAAATTCTTTATATTCTAGATTGGGGTCTCTTCGATCTATTAGTCAAACTATTTCTTATGAAATTAGTTTAATTTTATTAATATTGAGTATTTTAGTTATGGTTGAAGAATTAAATTTTTTTTTTTTTATTTTTTTTCAAAAATATATAATATTTTTTATATTATTTATATTTATTTCTTTTATATTATTTGTAAGATTTATAGCGGAGTTGAACCGAACTCCTTTTGATTTAATTGAAGGTGAATCTGAGTTAGTATCAGGATTTAATATTGAGTATATAAGTGGTGGATTTGCTTTAATTTTTTTAAGAGAGTATGGGAACATTATATTTTTAATAATAATTTTTGGATTAATATTTTTTAATACACTAAAATTTATATTTTTTATATATTTTAGATGATCAATTTTATTGTTTATAGTTTTATGAATTCGTGGAGTTTTACCTCGTATTCGATATGATCAATTGATATATATAGTTTGATTAAATTATTTACCTATTTCTTTAAATTTTTTAATTTTATATTTTTATATAAAATATGTTATATTATAAAGTAATATTTAATGATGAATAATAACTAAGTTATTATTTATAGATTAATTCATTTATTTCAAAAATTATATAAAATAGGGTTTATTAAAAAATATAAGAAGTATAATGATGTATAAATTTGACCAATAATAATATAGGGGTCTTCTACTTCTTGACCTCCAATTCAAGTTAAAATTAAGAATATATTAATTAGGTTTCAAAAATAAACTTTTCTTAGAGGGTAAAATTTTATTGATTGAATTTTGTTTATTGAAAAAAATGGCATAATTATTAAAATTAAAATAGATACAATTAGAGCAATAACTCCTCCAAGTTTTCTTGGAATAGAACGTAGAATTGCATAGGCAAATAGGAAATATCATTCTGGTTGAATATGTGGTGGAGTAAATATTGAATTTGCTGGATTATAATTTTCTGGATCTAGAAGAATATAAGGAAATAAATTGCATGTAGAAATTAATAATAGTATAATAATAATTATTCTTATAAGATCTTTAATTGTAAAGTAATTATGGAATGGAATTTTATACAAATTTCTATTTAATCCTAGGGGATTATTTGATCCTGTTTCATGTAAAAATATTAAATGGATAATTACTATTATTAATAGAATAAATGGTAAAATAAAGTGAAATGAGAAGAATCGATTAAGAGTGGGGTTGTTAACATTAAATCCTCCTCATAATCATTTTACAATATCATTTCCGATATAAGGAACTGCTGATACTAGATTTGTAATTACTGATGCTCCTCAAAATGATATTTGTCCTCATGGTAGAACATATCCTAAAAATGCTGTTCCTATTAGGATAAATAAGATTATTACACCTATAATTCATGTTTTTGTAAAAATAAATGAGTTATAATATATTCCTCGTCCAATATGTAAATAGATACAAATAAAAAATATTGATGATCCATTTATATGAATAAAATGTATCATTCATCCATAATTAACATCATTATTTATATGAATAATTCTGTTAAAAGCTTCATTGATTCTTGCGCAGTAGTGTATTGATAAAAAAATTCCTGTAATAATTTGTGTAGATAAACAAACACCTAGTAGGGATCCTAAATTTCATCATAAATTAATATTTATTGGAGATGGTAAATTTACTAATGAATTATTAATAATTTTAATAATTGCATGTGTTTTTATAATACTAATCATTAATTATCTTTTTATTTGTCGAATGCATGATTTTTTAGTTTTGCAAATAAATGAAATAACCATTAAGAATACTAGTAAATAAATTATTAATAGTAATGGTTGACCTCTAATGATTTTAGTAGATAAATAGTTAATTGAGTCAGTATTTTGGTGATTATTAATAAATTCTATTATTATACTATTTAATAAATTTAAATTAATAAGGTTTACTTTTGTGTTAATGATTAATATAATAATTAATATATTAGTTTTTAGTGTTATTTTGAATATTCATTTTTTATTAAGTACTGAATATTCATTGATTGAAAAATTTATTAAGTATATGAATAATACTATTAATCCTCTAATAATAATAAGAAAAATTATGAATGAGAATCATGGTGTATTTTTATAAAATGAAGTATATCCAGTTGTTATTAATATTATAAGTAAAACTATTAGATTTAATATTATTGGGTGTATTTTATACAAGTTATTAGAGAATCTTATTACTAATAGGATTCATACAATGTATAAATTTATTAAAAATCTTTCATTTGAAAAAAGTGTAAGATTCATAATTATAACAGTAATTACAAATAGCATTTTTATTATTTATATTTTTAATATATTAAAAATAGTTTAAATTAAAACATTAATTTTGGATATTAAAGAAATTTGTATAAAATTTTTTAAATGTTATAAATAAAATTTATATTTTTAATTTACAAAATTAATATTTTAATTTAAATTATTATAACTTATAGATTTGTATTACTTAATTTTTACTTATTTAATGTTTATAGCTTTTTTATTATACTTATATAAACATGTTATGTTTTTTTTGATAATTATGGAATTAATTATATTGAGTAATTTATGTGTTTTAAATTATTTTTTAGAAATTTTAAGTTTAAATTTTTATATACTACTATATTTTATAGTAGTAGTTGTTTGTGAATCAGTGTTAGGGTTAGGATTAATAGTATTAGTAGTTCGAATAGAAGGGGTTGATTATGTAAAATTTATTAATTTAAAAATATGATAGAATTTTTTAGTTTAATATTAGGTGTATTATTAATTACTTTAATAATAAATGTAAACTTGAGATTAGTATTTATTCAAAATATTTTTTTTGTAAAATTATTTATTTTTATATTTTTGAATTTGAATTCAATATTTTGGAATGATTGGGTAAATTTATATGGTGATTTTGGTTTAGATAAAATTTCTTATTTAATGATTTTATTATTATTTTGGATTATAAATTTAATATTTATATCTTCATATAATTTATTTTATAAAATATATTATAATATTTTAATACTTTTAATATTGTTTAGTTTATATGGGCTATTTTATTCATTAGATTATTTGAGATTTTATGTATTTTTTGAGGTTTCCTTAATTCCTATTATTTTGATAATTATGGGTTGAGGGTTTCAACCCGAACGTCTAATTTCTGTTTATTATTTATTAATTTATACAATAGTTATATCATTACCATTTTTAATAATTTTGATTTTTTTAAAAAATGAAAATTGTTCATTTAATATAATTATTTATAAAATTTATAATTTAAATTTTGTTAAAAATAATTATATTTATTTATTAATAATATTAATTTTTTTAGTTAAATTACCAATTTTTTTTATTCATTTATGATTACCTAAAGCTCATGTAGAAGCACCGATTTTTGGATCTATGATTTTAGCTGGTGTTTTGTTAAAAATAGGAGGTTATGGTATTTTACGTTTTTTTTATTTACTTTTTAGGTTGAATGTTAATCTTAATATTATATTAATGAGAGTAGTATTTGTTGGTTCAATTATTATTAGATTAGTATGTATAAATCAAATTGATTTAAAGATATTAATTGCTTATTCTTCAGTAGTTCATATAGGTATAATATTATGTGGTGGACTAAGATTTTTTAATTGAGGGGTGTTAGGATTTTTATTAATAATAATTGGTCATGGGATTTGTTCATCAGGTTTATTTTGTTTATTAAATTTTAATTATAAACGTTTATTTAGACGAAATTTTATTTTGAATAGTGGGATAATTATATATTTTCCTAAAATAAGTTTATTTTGATTTAGGTTTTGTGTAATGAATATGAGAGCCCCTCCTTCAATAAATTTAATATCAGAAATTTTTCTGATACTAAGTTTAGTAAAGTTTAATTATTTTAATATTTTTTTAATTGCTTTAATTTCTTTTTTTGGGGGTTTATACAGAATTTATTTATATAGATTTACTCAACATGGAGTAAGAAAATTTTTTAATAGTTACTTAAATAATTCTTTGGATGAGTATTTAATAATAATTCTTCATTTTATTCCTATAAATTTTATAATTTTGTCAGTTTGATTATTTTTTTATTTAAATAGTTTATATAAAATATTAATTTGTGGAATTAAAGAAATTACTAAGAAAATTTTAGATTATTTGTTTGTTTTATTACTTTAATACGAGAATATTTTTGTTTATAAATTTTATAGTAATATTTTTTATATTTATTTATTTTTTAATTTTTAATATTAAGTTTTATTTGGAGGTTAATTTGATTTCATTTATAGGTATAAATCCTTCTTTAATGTTTTATTTTGATTACAAGAGAATTATATTTATGGGGGTTGTTTTATTAATTTCTTCAATGGTTGTTATATACAGAGTTGAATATATAATACTAGATATATATAAGATTCGATTTTTAATCCTTTTGAGATTATTTGTTTTTTCTATATTAATAATAATTGTGGGTCAAAATTTATTAATAATTTTATTAGGGTGAGATGGTTTAGGGTTAATTTCTTATTGTTTAGTTATTTATTATAATAGATGGAGCTCTTTTAATGCTGGTATATTAACTTTATTGACTAATCGTTTGGGGGATATTGGTTTATTAATTTCTATTAGATTAATTAGATTTTTAGGATCATGGAATTATTTAATATACTCTTATAGATCATTATTACTAATATTTATGATAATAATAGCTTTTATTACTAAAAGAGCTCAATTACCTTTTTCATCTTGACTACCTGCAGCTATAGCTGCACCTACTCCTATTTCTTCTTTAGTTCACTCATCAACATTAGTAACTGCAGGTATTTATTTATTAATTCGTTTTTACGAATTTTTATTGGTAAACGTTTTTTTTAAAAATTTACTTATGCTTATAGGATTAATAACTATATTTATGGCTGGTTTAATTGCTAATGTGGAAAATGATTTTAAAAAAATTATTGCTCTTTCTACATTGAGACAGTTGGGTATAATAATAATAACTTTATGTTTATCTCTTAAGTTAATAAGATTTTTTCATTTAATTGTTCATGCTTTATTTAAGTCTTTATTATTTATGTGTGCAGGTTTAATTTTGCATGTTATGGTTAATAATCAGGATATTCGTTATATAGGGAGAATAAATATTAATTTTATAATCACATTATTATATTTTAATTGTTCAAATATGGCGTTATGTGGGTATCCTTTTATATCAGGATTTTTTTCAAAGGATTTAATTTTAGAAATTTTATTAACAAAGAGAATTAATTATTTAGTATTATTTTTATTTTATTTATCTATTGGATTAACTGTAATATACACATTTCGTTTATTATTTTATATAAATTTTTTAGTTATTAAGTCTTTTGTTTTTATATCATTTGGTGATGATATATTAATGAATTCTAGAATATTTATTTTATTTGTTAGTTCTATTATTAGAGGGATATATTTAAGTAACTTTTTATTTAGGATAATGATTTATAGATTTTTGAGAGTACAAATAAAATTATTAATTTTTTTAATTGTTATAAAGGGTATAATTATTGGAATTATAATTAATTATATCCACAAAAATTTTTTTTTTCCTTTTAAAATTTTTGTGGATATAATTATTTATATAAAATTTATATTTGGTGTAAGAATAATAATTTACTATTTAAAATTATTATCTATTTTAATGAAAAACTTGTTTAGTTATATAGAAAAAGGTTGATTGAATTTTTATAGAGTGTCTGTATTAACTTTATTATTTAAAACTTTTAGTTTTAGATATTTTTATATTAGAATACTTAATATTTTACTTATTTTACTAATTTTTATTATTTTAGTTTAGTTTTAAATAGTTTATATAAAATTTAATATTGAAAATGTTAAGATGAAATTTTAGTTCTTTAAAAATTAATTGGAATAATATTCAATTTAATTATTAACAATAATTTACCTCTATTTTGGTTTCAATTAAATTATAAATACAAATTTTTATAAATAGATAAATAATTATCTTTAATTAAGTCGAAATTAATTTTTAAATTTATTTATATAAAATTTATATTAATTAATTATCCATTTGGTTTTATATTTTGAAAATATAAATAAGAATAACATTTTCTATTAATTTAATTAAATCATTTAATTAAATTATTTATTCATTCGATGTATAATCCAATTAATAGAATAATAAAAATTAAAATAGATGTAATAATTCAGTATACTAAATTGATTATGTTAATGTTTTTAATTATTGGGAATAATAGAGTTATTTCAACGTCGAAAATTAAAAAAATAATAGAAATAAAAAAAAATTGTAGAGAAAACGGTAGACGTTGTTTACTTATTGGTTGAAATCCACATTCAAATGTGGAATTTTTTTCTCGTATATTTATGTGTTTTCTTATTAAGAAAAAATTTATTAATAATATTAATAAAGGTAGAATTGTAATGGCAATTATTAAAATTAATAATTTAATTAAATTAATATATTTAGAAATAATAATAATAATATTATTAATAATTGAATTAGAAATTCATTTAATTTATTTCTAAAGTGTAATATATTTTATTAACTTTTAAATGCAATTTAAATATTATTTTAACTAACACTCTTATTTATAAGTTATGTATATAAACTATTTTTATAATGAAAAAATAATGTTTTAATTAAACTATATAAATATATTTTAATTACATTAATTTTATTAAATTTTTTAATTGGAAGTTAAATATATTTTTTATATTATGTAATTAATATGGTCATCAGTATATAAATAGATATAAGAATAGTCATACTACGTCTACAAAGTGTCAGTATCAAGCTCTTGCTTCAAATCCAAAGTGATGATTTTTAGAAAAATGATTGTTTATTAATCGAATAAATGAAAATATAATGAATAATGATCCAATAATTACATGAATTCCATGGAATCCTGTTGTTACAAAAAATGTTGATCTAAATGATGAGTCATTAATTGAATATATTGATACTGAATATTCTATATATTGGAAAAATGTGAAAGTTATACCTAAAATGATAGTTACTAATATACTAATTTTAGATGTTTTGAAGTTTTTATTAAGAATAGAGAAATGAGCTCATGTAATAAATATTCCTGATGTTAATAGAATAATAGTATTTAATAAAGGAATATTGAATGGATTAAAAATAATAATTCTTTTTGGGGGTCATATTATTCCAATTTCTATACTAGGAGCTAGTATTATGTGAAAGTAGGCTCAGAAAAATGATACAAAAAATATTACTTCTCTAGTAATGAATAAGATTATACCTTTATTTATATGAATAATTAGAGATTTGGTATGAATACCTTGATATGATCTTTCTCGAATTACATCTCGTCATCATTGGTATAAACATAAAGATGTTGAAATTAATCTTAAGTAAAATCATAAGAAATTGTTAAAGTTAAATATATTAATAATTCTGAATATTAAATTTAATAGTGAGATTGATGTAATTAATGGCCATGGTCTAATAGTAACAATATGAAATGGGTGAGGTATAAATTTCATTAGTTAATTTCGTTTGAATATAGAGAAGCTAAAATTGTAAAAACATATGCTTGAATAATTGAAACACTTATTTCTAATATTATTAATGTTATTTGTCTAGTAATTATAATTATTATAGGAATAAATATTATTTTAGGTCCATTATTTCTAATTAGTGTTAATAGTAAATGTCCTGCTACTATATTTGCTATTAATCGAACTCTTAATGTTAATGGTCGGATGATATTTCTAATAAATTCAATCATTACTATAAAAGGTATTAAGATACTCGGGGTTCCAATTGGTAATTGATGGCTAAATATGTGATTAGTGTTAAATAATCATCCAATTAATATTAAAGTTAATCATAAAGGTAAAGCTAGAGATAAGGTTATTGTTATATGACTTGAAGATGTAAAAATATATGAAAATAATCCTATAAAATTATTTATTATAATTATTATAAATAAGGAGAAAAAGTAAATGTTGTAGATTTTTTTAAATAAAATTATTTTTAATTCATTAATTATATAATTTATAAATATAAATTGAATTAGTATTTTTCGATTTGGTGTTATTCATAGTATTGATGGAATAATTATTATAATGTATAGATTAGATAATCAGTTAAGTGAAAATCTTATTGATGTAGATGGATCAAAAATTGAAAAGATATTTATCATATAAATTTTATTAAATTTTTAATTTTATTTTTTTTAATATTAGTAATTTTATTGTTAAATGATGGATTGTATAGAAAATATATTTTTGATATGAAAAAAAATAAATTTAATAAGAAAAATATTATTAATATTAGTCAGTTTAATGGTATTATTTGTGGTATTAATTAAGAATAGAATATATTTTTTATGATTTAAAAAATCATTACTTTATTTATAAGTTACTTAATTTAGAATATTTATTTTGTAAATAATTTTAATTTGACAAATTAATATTATATTTTAATTAAATCTAAACATTTTTATAACTCAATTTAAGAATTTATTTAGTGAAGTAATTTCTAGTTTAATAGGTATAAATCTATGATTTGCTCCACAAATTTCTGAACATTGTCCATAGAAATTACCAGGTAATATAGTTCATACAGAATACTGATTTAGTCGACCTGGGGTAGCATCAATTTTTATACCTATTGATGGAACAGCAAATGAATGAATAACGTCATTTGATGAAACAATAAATCGAATTAATGAATTAAATGGTAAAACTACATTATTGTCAACATCTAATAATCGAAATGAATTGTTTATGTTTGTTTTGATTATATATGAATCAAATATAATTTTTTTAAACTCTCCATATTCATATGATCAGTATCATTGATTTCCTATAACTTTAATTGATAGATTTGGTGATTTTACTTCTTCTAGTATATATAAAATTTTTAGTGATGGGAAAGCTAATAATAATAAAATTATTATTGGTATAATAGTTCATACTGTTTCAATACTTTGATTTTCATTAAATTTGTTAGAATAGAATTTTGCAGTTATTAATTTTGTAATTATAAATAGAGTAATTGATAGAATTAGAATGATGATCATTAATCTGTATTCATGGAAAAATATTAGGAATAATATTGATGGGGAAGCTGAGTCTAATAAATTTATTTTAAATCATGTATTTATTCTTAATAAAATTTATAAAAATTTATAATTAAATTCTAAATTTAATTTTTAAATTATTAAGGTTCTTAATAAAAATATAAATATTTTATTAATAAATTTTAAGTTTATTGTGGTAACACTTTATTAAGAAATTTTTAAATAGTTAAAATTGATATTTCATTATAACAGTGAGATTTAGGTGGAAAATTTTGTAGTCATTCAATTGATGACTTGAAATTAAAATTAAATATTAGAATTCGTTTACTAAATATAGATTCTCAAATAACTAATATTAAAATAATTAATCTAATAATTGATGTTATTGATCCAATTGATGATAATATATTTCATATTAAGTAAGAATCAGGATAATCTGAGTATCGTCGAGGTATCCCTCTTAGACCTAAGAAGTGTTGAGGAAAAAATGTTAAATTTACTGCGTAAAATATTAGAAAGAATTGAATTTTTAATCATTTATTATTTAATGTTATTCCTGTTATTAATGGGTATCAGTTGATGAATCCTCCAATAATGGCGAAAACTGCTCCTATTGATAGTACATAGTGAAAATGTGCTACTACATAATATGTATCGTGAAGAATAATATCAATTGATGAATTAGATAGTATTACTCCAGTTAGTCCTCCTATAGTGAATAAAAAAATGAATCCTATTACTCATATTATTACTGGGGTGAAAATTAGTTTTATTCCATAAATTGTTGCTAGTCAACTGAAAATTTTAATTCCTGTTGGAATAGCAATAATTATAGTAGCTGATGTGAAATAGGCTCGTGTATCAACATCTATACCTACTGTGAATATATGGTGTGCTCATACAATAAATCCTAGGAATCCAATGGATAATATAGCGTAAATTATTCCTAGAATACCGAATGATTCATTTTTACCTCTTTCATTACAAATTATGTGAGAAATTATACCAAATCCAGGTAAAATTAAAATATATACCTCTGGATGGCCAAAGAATCAAAATAAATGTTGGTATAAAATGGGGTCTCCCCCTCCTGCTGGATCAAAAAATGATGTATTAAGATTTCGATCAGTAAGTAATATAGTGATAGCTCCAGCTAGAACTGGTAAAGATAGAAGTAATAGAATGGTAGTAATAAAAATTGATCAAGAGAATAACGAATTTTTTTCTATTAAGAATCTTTTTGGTGATATATTAATAATTGTGCAAATGAAATTAATTGACCCTATAATTGATGAGATTCCTGCTAAATGTAATGAGAAAATTCTTAAATCAATTGATGAATTTAGTATTAAAGATAATGGAGGGTATAAAGTTCATCCTGTTCCTGTTCCTATTCTGAAGATTCTTCTGTATAGTAGTAATGTTAATGATGGAGGTAAAAGTCAAAATCTTATGTTATTTATTCGTGGAAAGGCTATATCAGGTGCTGATAGTATTAATGGGATTAATCAATTTCCAAATCCTCCTAATATAATTGGTATAACTATGAAAAAAATTATGATTAGTGCATGTGCTGTTACAATTGAATTGTAAATTTGATCATTTCCGATTAATGAAGAAGGAGTTCCTAATTCTATACGAATTAATATTCTTATTCTTCTTCCTAATATTCCTGATCAAATTCCAAATAAAAAATATAGGGTACCAATATCTTTATGATTTGTTGAAAGAAATCATTTTTTTAAGTACATCATTAGTAATATGTCTGATTAAAGTAATAAATTGTAAATTTATTTAAAGATTAAAATCTTGTTACTAATTTATGGTTTTATAATTTAAATTAAATAAAATATTAAATTGCAAATTTAAAAATCTTAATAGTAAAACTTATAAAAATTTTATAAATTCAATTTTGAAGATTGAGAGTTTGATTAACTTAAAGTTTTAAAAAAGATGATTTAATCTTAATATATATATTGATGTAAATATAATTGTTGCTAAATAAAATTTAATTTTTTTGCTTTGAGTTAATTTATATCTTATTATGTTAGTATTAATAAATATATATGGAGTTACTAAATTAATGTAATAAAGAATTGTAATAGCTGAATTTATTAATATAATGATTATTAAAATGATTATTTTAAAATTGTTCATTAATAGAAATTTTAAAGAGAATCATTTTAATAAGAATCCTATAAATGGAGGTATTCCTCTAAGTGATAATATTATAGTTATTAATAGTAGTATAATTAATTTATTTTTAATATTTATTAATTCATTTAATAAATTTAAATTTATTAAATGTATTAAAGTTATAATTTTTGTTGATAAAATTATGTAAATAATGAAGTATATAATTATGAATTTTTCAGAAATTAATATTAAAATAATTATTCAACTTAAGTGGTTAATTGATGAGTATCTTATAATATGTTTAAGAATTGATGATTTTAATCCAAAGATAACTCTTAATATTGAGGATACAACTAAGTTAATTAAAATGATGTTGTTTATAGTAATATACTTTATTAAAATAATTATTGGGATAATTTTTTGTAAAACTGATAAAATTATACACTGAATTCATTTTAATGATTTTATTATGTTGATATATCAGTAGAAGAATGGAGGTATTCCTAATTTTATTATTATAATGTAAAATATTATAATTCTAACTAAATTTATTATATTAATTTTATAAATATATATTAGTGTGAATAAAAGGAAGAATAATAAAGATCTTATTCTTTGAATTATAAAATATTTTATTATTATTAATGAGTTAAATTTATAAAAGTTTTTTTGGTTAATTAATGCAATAAATGATATAGTATTTAATTCTATTCTAAGTCATAATATTATTATGTTATTTCTTGAAATACTTAGTTCAATTGATATAATTAAATTTAAAAAAAATATTTTTTTTAAAATATACAAAATATATTTATTTAATTATATAATAAATTTATAATACTTTTTTTAAAGTAATATTTTCTAATAAACAACCTTAATAACTATATACCTAACTATTACATACTTCGTTTTCAAGATATGGACATTGGCGCTTATAACCCCAAAAATTTTTCAGAAAATAATTAGGATTTTTTAATGACGAGAAAAAAGTTCTATGATGAATTGGGTTATTATAATAATTTTTATATATTGAAGTTTTTTAAAAGGTTTATTTTTTAATCATTTTTTTTTTAATTTTAAAAAAATTTTTAAAAAACAGTGTTTTAGTGGAATTTTCATTTACTTACGAAATTGAAGAAAACCAAATTATGGTGGTTAAAATTTTTTTTTTTAAAAAAATAAAAAAAAAATTTTCCAGACCTTTCTTTTTCTTTTTCTTTTTCTTTGGGAATAGATGTAGTATTAGTTAATTATTAAGTATTTATAATATTATTAAAGAGATTAATATATATAATATAATAATATTAAATATTTAATTAAAAATGATTAGTTAAATTGTATAATTAGAGGTATTTACATATGTAAGTATTATAAATTAAAGATTTATTTATATTAAATTATAAATAAGGATATAATAAAATAAATAAAAGAAAAGAATAAATTAATTACTTATTTAGTGAAATAATTTAATGTTAATATGAATACTTATGTAAGGTAATATTTAAAGGTTATATATTAATGTAATTAGAGCATAAAAATTTTTGATATTTTTAGAAATAATTTTTATTATATATGATGAAAATTTTTAAATTATTTTGATACAATAATTAGTTAAATTTATTATTTAATTTCATTATTTTAATAAAGAATAGACTATAATTAAGTCTGTAAATTCATAATTTATAAAAAGATTCTAAAATCTTTCTTTAA